CTAAACACTAAAGGCGACACCGCCCTTTTCCTACCGGATTTGGAAGGGGGGGGCAAGATCCACTTATCCTGGGATTTGAAACTCAAATTAATCTCCTTCTGTTCTTGCTCAATTTGACGAGACCGAGATCTGTGCGCTTCCTTTTTCGACTCAAATATCTCCAGAATTCTGGAAGTTAGTCTCGACTGGGGTTTATTCGAGTACCTTCCTCTATTGCAGTAGACGATCTATTGGTGTCTTAACCGCTTTTTTCCCTTTTTGTTTTCTCTGGCCTAGACCGAGGCATTTTTGACACTGGTAACACGCCCCTCACCATGGCCATTTTGCATTTTGAGAGTAATACCGTTAAGGCAAAGAAAGGAAATGACGACAACAGCCTTGGGACCCTACGAGGAGCCTACGACACACCCTCACATCCTTAGGTGCTCTATGCTAGATTATTCATCGAAGCACTTACACACTTTTGGATGCAATCGGCAGGACGACTAAGACCCAACTCAGACACTGCTATCGGATACCCGGATTCTTCATCAGAATCTGCCCACACACATGAATGAGACGAAGCACCTAGCCGCCTTCGTTGGTAAAACTTAGAACATACTACTTAGACTATTGACCCTGGATCGAAGAAGACAAGCGGATGCACAGAATTTCCTATTTACTTCGCTAACTTACTGCCGGAGCCCCTAATGAGCTTTTAGGAAACTTATGACATTGACTTCCTTCTTGACCCTATGGCCAATCTTCCTTTCGTCTACCATCCAACTTCAGATAACCGGAGTTACCCTCACGAAGGGATGACTTCATCTACTATACCGATTCCTTAGCCTGAATACCGATAGAAACAATAGAGGCGCGAAGCGATGCTTTTCTCTCAAAACTAGTGAGCGAATCTTACTGGAATGAACACACTGGTCACGGCTGGCCATATTGGACTCATGCCCCCGACACTGGAATTCTCCCAAGCTAATACCCGACTTACCACTACTTGGAAACCAGAGCAGCGCTTTACTACTTGGAAATGATAACGAGACAAAAGCTTATGCTGGGAAATTGGAATTGAGCTTGGAGCCCCTACCTTTTGACGGAGCCACCACAACGCTATTTCCCTACTTCGTACATTTTCTCGGCCGCTTCGCGCCTTTCCCATCCACACGGATAGTTGCCTACCTTAGAGCGGCACGATGATTCAGAAGAACCAGACAAGAGATCAAGAAGAAATACTGGCTACAATAAACAGTCAACTGCATAAAAACTACACCCTGGCGACACATAAGAAACTCATAGCATTGGAAACAGCTAGGCTATTTCCAGGGAAAGATGCTACCGACTAGTGGAATTCCTACGGGCTGCCAGGACCCGCAAGTTACCTACCCCCGCTCTTCGAAAGGGCCGAATAATGTCAAATAAGAAACCACCCCCGTCACAAAATACATCTTCATACACTTCTCTCACCACACTTTGCCTTAGGGATCTTCTTCTTATCCCATGGGCATGGTGTGTTAAGCATATAGAAAAATTCATTTACACTTTCCAATTCAGTACTGTCTTTTCTCACTCTCTGGGAAAAAGACTCACCAGACAAAAGGTAACCGGATCCACTACAGTGGTTCACATTGGCCCCTCTGACTTTCTTTCCAAAAAGATTGATCAAGACAAGATGAAAGGCGGATTCACACTATTTATGAGAAATTGAAAGAAAAAGGAAAAGCACATGCATGACCATTTGCAAGCAAATATGCCTTATTCGATTCTCACCTAGGACCACGACCTCCTCCTTTTAAGGTGTAGGGAATGGAGAGGGAACACCCAGCTTGGACAGGATAACAATTGCACCGTGCATGGTCGCGCGTAGCCATAGTATGTGTGCGTGTGTTCCATCTAACCTTCACACCACATGTTGAAGATATCTCTGTTGAATTATTGGTGTCATAAGGAATCGGAACCTCCTATTTTTCGAATTGCAGCCTAAATAGTTTGAGGCAATTTGCGAGTGGCTAAAAAGTGAAAGCACTTGCGTCCTACTTCTTCATCTATGCTCTCATGACCGTAATGTGAATTTTGACATAATATTGGTGAAAGTGAACTGAAGTGATGCATTTTGATATGAAGCAATTACGGGAAACTCCTTAAAGCAAGCACGCTCCATTCAGTGTATGACGTGAGGTATTGTCCTGGATAGTCAGATCTAATCTAATGATTTTGGCGGGCCCGCAAAGAAATGAATGGGCTTATCTCTTAAGATATGGCTCACGATGGAAAGGAAAAGAAAGACATATCAAAATGAAATTGTTCAAGAGAGAAATATTAAGTGAGATCTGACCCCCCTCAATGACTACAAGAGGTCGCTCTTCCTCCGAACTAGGTAGGTCTAGACTCTTTTCCGTCTCCCTGCCTTCTTTTTTCCTTGGCTAGCACCACGAAACTGATCCTTGTGAGGGCATCAAATCCTGGATTCAAGTTACCTAATTAGATATTACTATATCCATATGAATAATATAGTGGAGAAATTCTTTATTAAAATGGAAGAACTAATTCTATACATTTTCTATATGTCATCAAGCCACTCTCATCTCTATGTCTGAAATAATGCCTCTCATCAATGCGTTGCCTCTTGAGTGAGTCCAAAACCAACTTATAAGGCCGGCCTTGAATTGAAAGAATATAAGTCCATCGTCACATTCATTAAATGCAGAAGTCGATCATGAAGCAAGAATCACCAATGATCCAAGGAAATAGAGCTCAACTCGTAAGTTTAGGAAAGCGACCATTCCAAGAACAGAGTCAATAGCAGTAGCAGCTTGACTTTTTCAAGACCAGGGAATTCACCGGGACCAAAGGTGAAATGGCCCGTCTCTTCTCTTCATATTGTAATATCAGGTGCTAAATCAATCGGAGCCGGAGCTGCAGTAGAGTGAGAGAGGAGAGTTGAAGTTTTCAGTCAAAGACTAGCTCCAATCTATGATGCGGGTCAAAACACACGAAGCGTTGGTTCTTCTTTGTACCGAGTGATATTAACTAGGGTATAAAGTTGGGAATGGTTCAAGTTAGTATCCTATACCGGTATCTTCTGTTTCAAATCTTTTCATTGCACTGCTTCGTTTCACTACAGGCTGCTTTGACCACTCTGCTCTTGTTTGCAGCGAGTTGAGATGAGATCTGTGTCGGGAAGGCAGATTTTTCATGAGTATCCGTTGCCAGTGCTCGCTTAACTTCCCTCCTGGCTCAAACTGCTTGGCTGTCTTATCGTTTTGACTCAGCTATTTCTGCAGGTTTCACTTCCGTTTGAAAAGCTTTTCAAGCAAGGGCATCTGCCTACTTATCTAAATCTGAACAAGTATTAAGTCGAGACAAAGGATGGACTGACTGGAAAAGACCCTAGGCTTATACCTCTGACTGATGAAACTCCCATTTCAACTCTTACCACTGATGAATTTAGAGAGGGGCAGAAGCAAACAACGTAGGTTCAGAGTTCTTACTTCAATCTGAATACTGAATAAATGCTTCATGCTTAACTCCTGGTTCGTGCTAAGCTAAGCTTGCACTGATGTTCGAAACACAGCTCCTAACTCTTCTAGGCTCAGGCATAAGCAGTCTCAATCGGAGTGCTTTTGAAAGAGCAGTTGGCAAGGAACTAATCTAGGCTAAGCTCAGTGACTACTTCTTTTATAGAGGATCACCTGCCTTTTTCAAAACTTCTAGTTCGCATCCAGGCAATGCTTTATCGACTTAGAGTTCGGCATCAAGCAATGCTTTCTTTTTTCCACCGATACGATACAGGCATTTCAAACTTATTCACTCTTTTTGACTGACAGATTTCACTCAAGTTGAAGTATGGCATTTCAACACAGCAGTAGGGAGGGTATTTCAAAAGTTATGCTCATCATCTGTTTCAGAAGAAAAGTGAGGCAAAGACTCAGAAAATACAGATGAAGTGCACGGGCATCATGAGCGAGATCGGATTATTCTATATATATGAATGGTGAATGTGAACAAGAAATGGTACTCGAGGAGTACTTAGTAGTAGATCAAATGGTTCCAAAGAGAAATATGGGATTTCTTTGTTCAGAATAGAAGGATAAGCAAGTAGCGCGCATCACAATCCATATGAGGGTGGAGTCATCTTTTGGTTTAGAAGTGCAAAGTGCTGGGTGATGAAGACGACTAGGGGCTGCTAAGCATGCTTAAAAAGGAAAAGGCAAGGATGCAGGCATTCCAGAAGAACCAAAGTCAACTTCTTCAAAATCAAAGCTTTCTCTCACTCGGGCATAGATACTGGGCCTTTCACTATCTCCATTTATATATGTAAGCACTCTAACGTAGAAGAGCTAGAACCGATTGAAGGAAAGAAAGCAAGAACTAACTGCCTCTTTGACTTTCGGAACTCTCTCCGCGAGGCCTATGTGAAAGGGGGATAATCCCTTGTGCCTACTATACCTGTACCTATTGACGAACCCTACCCACTAGTAACTAAAGGCGCGAATATGGAAGTAACTGCAGCCGGGTAAAGCGATTCTATTTGATCAAGAGTTCCGTTAACTACAGCTATTCTTTCTTTTTATGAAATGCACCTTGTACCTAACGTTTATGAGAGTACCGATTCTAGTTTATGAAAGTAGGAAGTACCGATTAACTTGAATAGAAAGCACGTGCATGCAAGCCACTCTATATGTCTGATAAGAGAAAATGCCTACAAACAAAAAAAACTCGTACCGAATCTACCCATGCCCTTGCTCTATGGCCTTCCCTACTTCTCAAGGATTATTAGCCGAGTTGGAACAATTGTATATAGACGACAGACAACAGCTATTTTGGGCTTTTCACTCTCATCTGTCCTCCCACGTCGTCCTTTTCCATGAGAGAATGGCGCCGGTTGATGGTCAAGTAGTTGACAAAGCAAGTAGGGATAGGTATAGTTACCACATTATCTGTGATATGGTTAGCATGGAATAAGAAGAATAGGCATTCATTTCATGGAAAGGTAAAGGGGCATAGAAAGCATAATCTGATCCGGTAAAGGGGAGTAAAGTAATTAAAGCTGGGTAAGGCAGTTCTCTCTGACTATTGTTCTGAGAAATAGGAGTTCCGGTTCATTTACCAGATTGGAGTCTGAAATCAATACCTTTTTGAATGACTCGAAATTCCAAACTTGTGGTTTGGGCCATGGTTACTCGTAGGCGAATCCCTTCTTTTTTGCCAATTCCATGCATTCAACCTGAGCCATTTTCTCCCAGTGAGTAACTACCCTTTGAACTCAGTGAGGAACTACTAATGTTACGAACAAAGTGTCTCTTTGATAGCAAGCCTTGTTCCTTTCTTTACTTCTGTTTTCTTCTTCATGAAACTCTACAATAGTGTGTGTCTTTTTTTCAGGATTATCGGTTGGGTAAGTTACGAGTAGAGAGAACGCCTGAACAGTAAAAGCTTACCTGAAAAGGAAAATCCTTTCCCAGAACATCCGTCGGGGAATACCTCTCTCTAGTTCCGAGAGCTTTTAATTCAGTATTGAACTTTAAGGAACTAGGCATGTAGTGAATCCATCTGGCTAGATCCATTGGGTCAATATCTTCATTCAAAAGGAGTTTCCCTTGTAGTAAGAGATAGCAAATGGAAGCTTTTCCTATCTCTTTTAGTTATAGAAAGCCATCTAACCTCTGGCTTATGCTACTTTCTTGAGTAAGAGAAAGCCAACTTGACCTTACTTACTATCGCTTATGTTCTCATCTGTAGTAAGAATAAGCCAACTGTCTTTCCTTCCGTTCAAGTCAAAGTCTGGCTTGGGTTGGAATAGGCTCCGGCTAAGTGTATCTTTTCAAAGAAAAGGCCATCATAACCAGTCATCTTCGCCAGTGGTACAAATGCCTATGAGGAAAACTCACTCTCTTTCACTTAGCTAGAAATTCTTGATCGCTTAGGCTTGGCTGGAGCTCAGCTACCTTCACTTCTTTGTCTTATGAGCAATCCACTTCCTTTAGCTTCACGAAGAAGAGTACTTAACCAGTCTTTCGTTACTTACCCGCCATTCTAACAGAAACCAAGAGTAGTCTTGAGTGCTTCCTTTTGCTTCACATCCCGCATGCTTTACACAATACGTTGTCATACTGGGTACCTGTAACAATCCATTGGCGTAATCAGACGGAACATTGACGCTCTCTTCGAGCCTCTAATTGGGTACAGCTGAAAAGTCAAACAGGATAAGGGTTGAAAACTGCGGCTTTGACCACGCCTACGCTTACATGAGGGTGAACCAAAACCACCTTACCCTATTTCTGAACAACAGGATTTGACTTCCGCTTGACCCAAAAGCAAGAGCAATACGAGAGTGAAGCGAGCCATACGAAGTATGCTATTGTATTGGACCAGACAGAAGAGCGAGTATCTTCCTCTTGGTAAGATCAATCATATTCATCCCTGACAGACTAGTAGGAGTATACGCCGCTAGTTGATAGATTAGGCGCGTGCTATAAAGAAAGGCTATTCATGTAATTCTCAACTTGTAACGATTACGCCGTAGATAAACGTATAGTGCGGGTACTAGATTTGCCGTAAGTGATTGTTATAGGTACATCCCCTTTTTGACTCTATTTGTTCATCGGGGAGTAAAGGCCAAAGACATGTAAGTGGGGCTACAGGGATAGGAAAGACTCGTAACTAGGGGTATGACCCGGAAAGATTTCACATACTTCCTTTTCCTATTCAGAAATGTATGTCGTAAAGCTACTGGAAGAAATTCTGTGTTCCTTCAACTGCTAATGCCCCTCCCTGGTTCAGCGAAAAAGGAGACTGTGGATTACTTTTCTGCCCAGGTTGTCCAACAAAGAAAGATTTCTGCTATTTTCCCCCGGACAGCCCTATCTAAAGGATGAAGATATCCCGGCTTTTTTTTTTGACCTTACGCCCTGTGGGTTGGTGATACCAGCTAAACCTAAACTCAGTAAGGGTTGCCCAACTATATATAACTAGCCAACTTCCTAGCGTGTTGCCTGATTAGCAGAATCTGGGGTTGATTGGGGAAACCGATACTTAAGGCTACAGGGGCAAAGCTACAAAGGAATGTCAATAGCTTTACTTAGAATTCTGTATCGGAATGACGAGGTTGTCCGACAAAGCAAGCTTGGATGGAGCGGATGGATTTGTATAGAATTCCCAGGGTATTCCTTTCTCATTGAATCGGCTTCGGTGCCTTATCTTTTTCTCCTAAAACTTGCTCGGCGGGCTAAGCCGGCAGAGTGATGAGTGTGTATGAATCAGAGTCTTTCTGATAACGAATGGTCGGATCGGATTGAATAGATTGACCTTTTCTGCTTGATGAGAGAAATAGACTCTTCTCTGCTTTCCTCGAGTAGATAGAGGTAATTCACTCATCTTAGCCTGTAAATGAACTATATCCACTCAGCAGCAGTCCAATCCTTCCTCAGATGAACTGAGTCAAACAAAGAAATGACAATGCACAAGTCTATCAATGAAAGAAGTCGTACACACTTCAATCAGTCTTTTTTGCTCTTATCCGGGGATGAAATTATCTATGAGATTCACTCCGGAAAAGAAAGCAGTAAGAAAAGCGACCCACGGGAAGTAGTCAAACGAGGAGTTCTCTTTTTGTCTTTTCTCAAGTTCGACTCCCTTTCATACAAATCCAAAGCTAGGCGCGCAGCGGTAAGATTGAGCCAATTAGAAAGTACATTCTCAAGCCAGGCAGGCCCCAAGTTGAAAAGGAAATTGTATACCTATGAAAAGTGAGTGGTCAAGAAAGATATCACAGAGGTCGGGGTAACACACTAAAAAGAAAATGCCCAAGGACCATACAACATACACATACAGCAAATTGAAAAGCTGGAGAGAGACGCTCACTTTCATCGGAAATGCACACACGCAGAATTGAAAGTAGAACTCACGGGATATGCTAACAAAATAAGATAAGCACATTCGTGCACACAATCCCAAGGTAGTGAAGAACATAGTACACTGGTAACAGTAGACACAGATTGATGTCCCCTAGGTATTATTTCAACATGTCAATCTTTTGACAGGAGCGCCAATCTATACAAATTACCACTCTTGGGGCATGAAATCTCTCACCACTGCCAAAAACTTTGAAAGAACATACCCCCTCTTATTTCTCTCGTAATAAAGAGAAGTCTACACTAATCAACCAAGGACCATTCCATTTAGTTCTAATCTTTCTTAGAACATGAAATCAAAATCTTCTCAGAATAGAAAGAAGAAAGGCGTACATATACACTTATATAGATAGGCTCATCTCAATTTAGTAGTTTCTTTATCTTTCCAAAATAGAGTGAAATAGAATCATTCGACTTTGACATCTAGAAGACAAGTCAATAAATTATCTGGACCCATACCTATAGAAAAAAGTCTCATCAGAAAGCAAATAATGCCCAGTATCAACACAACTATGGACTTTCTTCAAGATCTTTTTATACTATATTAGTCTTTTTAGGCTATACTACGACATCTACCCTATGTTCCCATAACTTATCTTTTAGTAATAATCTACTCTTTCTCTTATTCAGCCTCCTACCCAATTCTGTATAACTGTACATGTAGTTAAGCTAATTTGATATAACTGTCATGTAGTTAAGCTAATGTGATGCAAGCAAACTCACTATATCTTCAGTGGTAAGTTCAGCAGAGCTATATCTTTCGTATTATCCATGGTCAAAAGTGTGTTATCCTTTTTTCTTAACAAAAGTTTCTATATTAAGACAATAGTGTCTTTTTTCTTGATTTTCAGTAAAATGCCATACTGATTAGGTGCGGTAGCTTAATGCCGAATTATAGGTTTGGTTCTATGCCTAGGTACAGTCAACCACTTATGTATGATTGATGACTTCCCTCTTACCCACTTTGTATTCTTGCCCTTTTCAGTCGTACTATTTCTAGTCCGTGTTTTCCTTTGCAGTCGGCGGGATTGCTTTTTATAAGCCTGTTACGCGAGTTTTTCTATAACCTCTAGATATCTATTATCAGTGCCCTCTGTGGCTTGCTTGTATCAAGTAAACCTTACCTTTTTTTGTACTTTACGAATCTGCCCCTGCCAAGTTAGACTATAAAGAAATAATCCCTGTAGACATGCCCCAGTAGTGTAAATTCCACCTAAACTCTTCAGCTAGGACTGTAAGCAATACACGAAAAGTGAGGTGTTAGTTCAATCCGTCTTTCATCAGCTTAATGCTCTCTTTCTACAAAACCCCCCTTCCATGAACGGAGTCTAATAAGGAAGGAGTCTTCTTCTTTTTGATGATGATCCCAAATATGAAGCCTTCCTTAGTGAACAGAAAGATGAGGATTTATCCTGGAGTCGAATGTATTTTGACTGGCATGCTGCCTCACATTACAAAAGTTTCTATTCTCTCAAGGAGAGTATGGAATGGTTTTCCAACATACTTGATAAATACCAAAATAATAATAATGTGAAGGAATTCATTCAATTTGCATCTTCTGGTAAAAAACCATTTCAATTTATTAGCATGTTTATTAATTATAGCTTAAATGCTGCAAAATCTATTTTCACTAATATACCTATCAGTATGGATGCATCCTCTAGTGCTTATCAGATCATGTCATATTGACTTTTCAATAAGGATTTGGCAAAAAGAACAAATTGAATTACAGGACCATCCATTCAAGATCTATACAGCTCACTTTTGGAGGAGATATCCAATTCAATGAAATCATCATTAGATCAAAATCTGGCTGATATTGTTTGTCAAAACCTGTCTCGGGGACTAGTTAAGTCAATCTATATGCCACTGGTTTATGGAAAGACTCAATTTAGTGCTAACCATGATGTTTCAAGACATATGTCATTTATTTGAAATAAAACAGAAGTCTCTATGATTACAAAGATATTCTACAAGGTTTGGGATAGTCAATTTCCAGCAATCTGCAAATTGATGAAGTTAGTAAGCGAAATTGCCAGGGTAACCGCTTACAAGCAAAGGCCTTTTTGTTATTCGAATTTCATATTTACCACCATTCAAGATTATATGAGTGAAAAAAAGATAGATGTATGGGTTGACAATAAGCCGCGAAAAAAGCGACACAAGATCACCCTCTCATTACCAACAACCTCTAGGAATGCTTTGAAAAGTATGAGGTCTAGCTTTGCCAATCTTATCCATCAGTTTGATGCATCTATTGCTTATAGTGTGACAAAGTATTTTATGGCTTATGATATCCCTGTTTACACAGTCCACGACTGCTTTATCACTAATGTATTGTTTGCATCTAAAATGCAACCTTTCTATATCTCAGCATTTTTCTCACAGCAGGATCCTCTCTCTATAATGAAAAGTCTGCTATTTATGAATTGATTCCCGAATTCGAAGAGGGGTGAAGAGTACCCTGCTGATGTGAACAATCATATATATGATAGATATTTTCTTGAACTCCTTACTTGCTAAAAGGCAATAAATGATGGGTAAGCTTACGCAACTACAAATCTTCTTTCTGAAAGCAAATCTTCTATCGGGCTCGAACTCTCTTGCAATCTCATAACTGCAATTCGGCACTTCTAGCTGAGTGAAACTCTTCTAACAGCTATTCAAAGTAGAGAAGATATACGATAAGCTAACTACTGACTAATCAAACTGATAGCTATCTTTCGATCGGCTAAGTGACTACAATTCTTCCTCGCTTATGGATACGGCTTGCAATTGTGATTTATAAACCCACTGATACGAGACAGCTACACGAGAAGCTGATTCCTGCTCTTAAAGCTTGCTATTCTTATATGTGGAAAGAAGAATTAACAACTGGAATTAATGCTACATAAACGACTGATAGGCCTTGAAGTCTGCTTTCTTCCTCTTAATCTGATAACTAGCCTGCTAAAACTCTGTATACGATGGGTCGGCTTTGCCTTGCTAACCTCTATCGTACAACACTGGATACGACAACTTCACTTACAGCTTGCAACCTGACTTTCAAAACTCAAACTGCTAACTCCAATTAAGGTACCGATAAGTCAATTCTATCTTGTAAGCAACTAGATACGAAAGCATCAAACTAGAATGCAAGGCCTAATACGATTGATAGGACAGAAAACGAAAAGCTAACAACACGAATTGAAGTCTCGCCTAACCACAGCTTCAAATCTGGTACCAACTAATAAAGCTGACAGCTTACTTTCTATCTTCTATCCCGTGATATAACTAGTCAATTTTTCTATGTGAAAGGCAGAATGATGCCAGGTGATACGAGAAGCTGATAGCCATTAACTAGAATGAGAAAGGCAATCTGCAATCCTGATTTGTTGCTTTGATTCTATAAGTCACTACTTAAAGTGGGTACGACTTGCTCCTCTGATTGAGACTGCTTATGCTTTGTAAAAGGCAATAAATGACAGGTCGCCTTTGCATTCTGATTTGCTATTAGAAATCTTCTTTCTAGCTGATACCGAGAAGTCTAGCTAGCTAAAAAAAGTATAGGGTTTAGATAGAGCTCCAGTATCTCGAGTTATGATGTTTGATGCAGTTGGTTTCCATCATCATAAATTCAAAAGTCTAGAAGAAGCATCAGCTTCGACCCGGTATGAGGGAAGAGCTCGTCTTATTCGAAAAAGTTGCTCACTTTTTGTTCATTAAGTTTTTGATTTTCACTACTCTGCAGTTAACTCTTCTAGTGCTTACCTATTCAAGTCATGCTTCTTGTTGGGCAGTACCAATCCTTTGTTTGAGGTTAGAGAAATTCTTTTTGAAGCTAAGCCCTGAGTGCATTGTATATTATCTCTATACCTGAGTAGCAACTGACTCGTAAGCTAATGAGGTGCGATGTATATGCTGGCATGACTTTTTTGAGTGCAATCACTGATGTTTAATATGCAATGGAGTACTTTTTCCAGGTGATGCATACTTAGTACCTAAAACCCTCTACTTGTATTGGTTAGTGAGGTTTCCCTCTATTCAGAACTTGATGACTTTAGTCAACGAAGTAGGTTGGTTAACTTCTAGGTTGAAGAAACCTGTTCGGTATAAATATCATTATTTCAACACGGTGAAATTTTCTTTACAGTCTGAGGGAGGAAGTCGATACTCCTTTATAGAATCGTGCTCTTAATAAGCAACAAATGATCACCCAGAAGACAGATCGTGCTACATTAGCCAATTTCTTCCAGTATTCTTATGCTGCTGATTCTTTATTCTTTGTCGCTTCATTATTGCTTTAGAGCTCCGCAGGAACACTAGCTAAGATTTACTCTTTATGCTTAACGGATCTTGTTCATACTATTCAATTCATCCAGAGTTTGTTTATGTCTAATAGGTTTTTTCTTGTAAGCTATTAAATCTTATTCGTTATCTTTTAGTTCTAAATAATCCCGGTTGAACATAAAACACATGTGTTATCCAGGTTTTCCTTACGATTCAATCTGATCTTTTTACAAAGCTGGCGAGCCAAGTGAGTGGTCTATATACTAAATATTTGGATGGACTTTCCAAAGCACTTATTACAGCCTACACTTATTATGCAGATAGTGTTCTTTCTGGGAAGCTATTCTCACATCTTTTCGCGGGAGCTCTTCAAACAATCTCAGGTTGCATAGTGCTCTGGAGTGATACCTTCTATCTATAAGACATTTACTGAGATAGATGTCAGCCACCCAGTCGTAATAATATCTCGTTGATAGCTAGCCAAATTCCAGAACTAAGAATCGAATCCAGAATCATGTTGAGATTAGAAGTTGCTATCATAGTCATTGCAATGAGTGGAGTTAGGCGCGAAGCGGTGAGCTATTTAATAGTGAAGAAGAGAGAGGATATGAGTTATGGCAGAAATACAACCGTTGAATTTCAGTCAAGTGCCTGGCCAGCACAAGCCCATAGGTAGCTGTATTAGGAAAGAAGGCTTCTGTAGTAATGAAAGCATGAGGGGAGGAAAAATACAAACAATGAAAAGGAAAGCGCGGATAACCGGCACGCAAAGAAAGGAAAGCTTAGTTCGAAAATGAATAGAGAGGAAAGAAATAAAGTGAAATTGGTAAGCTAAGTCTCCGGAGTATATGTTGACTAGTGGTTCATACCTATTGGCAGTGCCTCTCTTTTCCCCTTTTTTCTAGGTTCCCCTGTTTACTAAGGCTTGAATTCGGCGAGAAAAGAAAGAAAGCGCTCTATAGTGGAGGTCCTATTGAGAATTATGGCGAATCTTTCCAATTCGTAATTAGTCGGAAACGCGTGAGCTATACAGGTTGACCTTTGTAGAGGAGAATGATTTCCATCGTATACTTAGATATGTTCCCCACTTAAGTAAGGCTTATAGCACCTAGCCCCCCCGGAGGGGCAAAGCAAGCCCAAGAAAGAAGTTGAAGAGTTTGATGTGTTTTTTTTGAAGTGATCACTACCACCGGTGTCTTTACTGAAAAATAGAGAAAGCAAAGTTCATAAGACTAACATTAACAACAGAAAGAAGAAAACATAAGCCCTCCCTAAACAAAACCTAGAGGAGTGGGCACCAGCCTCAGGCAAAACTCAATCATCCTTGGCTTAGCCACACTCAACACGAGGGGGCACCAGCCTCAGCCAACCCAACAGTAAACAAACATCTTTGGCTGGGGGGAGAGGTCATAGTCCAAAAGATGATCCTCGTCATAGTAGTCATCAAGGAGGGCCACCCATCTTCCCCTCTTCAATCCATCGTCGGACTAGAGGAAGAGATCATGAGCAGTCACCGGCACATAAGGCTCAGAGAGGGTTTAGAATTTGGCAAGATCAGGTCAAATGTCTCTACCAGACCAACATCTTACAAGTACAAAACCGAGCAGCAGTCATACACTCTCTCTCAGTCGAACCCTACACTACACGACACTAAATTGAAACTCCTATTTGAAGTGCAGAACTAACTGAATTGTAATAATGTTGCGCAGAAAAGAATCCAGGAAAATTCGAACATTTCTAATGTTAGTGCATTAACATCAATTGCCAATAAGTATATAACTATTTCTACATATCCCATCTGTGACATATATTAAGAATGGCAAATCCGGGTTGGATGGAGGTAACACACCTTCTAACTGTAACCAACTAACGAGTCTTTCATTATTAAGGTAGAACTATTATTGAGTGATAACGTGGGTTGTACCGGGGCAGGCAACAGACCTACCAACTAGTACCAACCAATGGTTTCGTTATCAAAGTAAAAGCAGAAAGAAAGAATCAATTGACCTGACAAGCGCTCCGCCTCAAAATCATCCTTCAAGACCCACTCCAATCTCTTCTACAAGAATAGTACATATGTGTGTACCCGGGCCCTTTATATAGCAACAGGAGTTATTTGGGAAATCAAAAAGACATTAGTTGTACATATCAGTAAAGTCCTACTTGGCGCTGGAGCGGTTTCTCAAAAGTATTATCACGTCGTCCACTTTTGTGGTTACCACTCCAATCTCAAAAGAAAATAGAAAACTAACAAGATATAAAAGACATTACGTATCTTTCAATAGAAATCTGAGGTTATAATGTAATAGCTATTCTTTGCTTAATGGTACCAATGGATGTCAATCTTAGTCTAGTGAAAAGAAAATGCGATAGTTATTTTGGTACGGACTGGATTCATCCGTCGAAATTGTCGAGCTGTAGAATCCTGTGTTTCATTTTGCGAATAACCTTTCCCGCTGCGCGCCTGTGCTTTTACTCAAAATACTCCACCCGCGGCCTTCTTCAACCTGATCTCCCGATTCCTCTTTAACACCTGAAATCCCCGCCCGCCCAATCTCTGGTCCTCAAGACTAATACCTTGGGATTTCTGACGTATCTCATCGTAGTCTTCCCAAGTAGCTTCCGATTCTCCCAATTGTGCCCACTGTACCAGAATATCTTCGGTATATTGTTTCTCTTGACCACCCTTCTCCCTAAAATGGCCTCTGGTAATGCACGAATCTTACCATCTCTTTCATCAATTGGCAGTGTGGACAGCACCATCTGACCTTTACCAATGTGTCCCAACTCAAAGGACACATGAAGAACTGGGTGAACTAAGGTTCCGGTTCAACCGGCCACATTGCCTATCTTTTCTAGGATCTAAAATGGGCCACTGTGCTTGCATCTGAGCTTCTGGTTACCCGCACTTACTCACAGTAGTATGCTGGTTGAAGTCTCAGGTCAACCCAATACCCAAAAGAAAACCCCCTCGCAGCGCGCCTCTCAGCAAAATGCTTCAATCTCCCCTGTGCCTGTATGAGATGGTGTTTGAGTTTTAGTACCAACTGTTGCTTCTCCTTCATCAATTCACGGACTGCTTCCACGGGAATGGACCCCATTGGTATGTGAGGGGGTTCATAAAGAGCTTTAAGAGGAGTCATTCTCAAGGCTGTGTGGTAGTTAGTGTTACACCACAATTGAGCCAAATAGACCCAGTTTACCCATCTCTTAGGTTGCAAATAGACCATGCACCGCAAATACTGCTAAAAAGACTGAGCTCCGCCCTCTCAGTTTTCCCATCAGTCTGGGGGTGATAAGAGGTGCTCATATTGATCTGAGCTGTAACACCATAAAACCCCGGAAGAATGCACTGGTCAAAACAGGGTCTCTCTCAGTAATCAGTTGAATTGGCAGCCCATTTTGTCCACATTCTCCATAAAGAGTTTGGTTACTCCCATTGCTGTATCAGGCAGTGCTCTAGGGGTTCAATGGCCATACTTGGTAAACTTGTCAATTATGACCAAGATCCCTTCTTTATCCTCAGCCTTGGGTAAACCAGTTTGAAAGCCCATGCTGACAGTTTTCCAAGCTCCATCTGGTACAGTAAGAGGTTCCTGAAATCCGGGCTCTAACACATTTCCCCCTTGTTCAATTGGCAAACATGAAAACCTTTCACATGATTCAGTATGTCTCCTTTCATGCCTGGACAAGAAGATAATCTCTTTGAGAGAGTAAGAATTTGAGACTAAAATGAGAAGTTTTCATGACAAATGGAGCACCCATGTCTCCATCTCTAGACAGCAGTCAGCAAAGCCAGAAACCCCTTCTCATAAGTCAAAAGAGCTTGTGTTCTCTGGCTAAGTGCTTTCTTTACTGAGAGAGGCAATGGGCCTATTGCCTTGCATTAACACTGCTCCCAACCCCTTCTCACTTGCATCTGTCTCACTATGAAAGGTTGGTTGAAATCTGGCATGGCCAGCACTGGTGCACTACATTGAAGGATTGAGATGCTCTCTCAGCATCATAAGCCCACTGGGAGAAACCCAGATTAGTGAGTGGCTTGCTTACTTCACCATACCCCTTGATCAACTCTCTATAGTAACCAGTGAGTCAAAGAAACCCTCTCAATCCCTGAACTGTTTTAGGGCTTGGCCAATCTTGCATTGCCTTGATCTTGTTTTTGTCAGTTGCAACTCCCATGAGATGGCCCAAATATGTTATATCTCTCCGCCCAAACTCACACTTGCTTCTTTTGGCATACAACTCATGCTCCTTCAATCTCTGTAACACAGCCAGCAGATGTTGCTGATGCAGCCCCAGGGACACCATAATATCATCAATAAATACCAACACAAAGCCCCTCAGAGATGGTTGAAACACATGGTTCATCAGAGATTGGGAGGTTGCTGGGGCATTTGTTATATAGACCAAAAGTCATTACCAGGTGCTCAAGATGCCCCTCATGAGCCCTGAAAGCTGTTTTGCAAACATCTTCAGGTTTCATTTTGATCTGATGATATCCTGAGCGTAGATCCATCAACGAAGAGTCTATAGCTCCTTGAATTAAGCTCATCTAGAAGGTCATCTATTAATGGCACAGGGTATTTGTCTTGAATTGTCCGTGAATTCAATCTCCTTTAATCAACACCTCCTACTCCCATCTCTCTTTTTCACTAACAGTGCAGGAGATGCATATGGGCTTGAAGAAGGCGCGCAGCGGTAAAGTACAAACTGGAAGAAGCGCATTTAGGTACTCTCGCTTCTCTTCCATATCTCATGTCTCCCGCTTTCCGGACACTTCCTTTCATTTACACATATTCTCATAGAGAGTTGATTTTCTGAGGTTGTGTTTCGTGCTTTCTTCGTGAAATCTGACGCGTTTCATCCAAAAATATGTTCTTGGATTGAAGTTAGCTTATATTTTCGTATCTTTCTACTTCGGTGCCACAAACAACCTTGAGTAAGTAGTGCTGCTGCCTACCTAATAGTATCTAGTTTTTAGATGGTAATAGTGGTGCCACCCACATTGGATAGACTTGCGCTTGCTAATGCTCATCCTCATGCCAAGTCTCTTGATAGAAATTAGCCTTACAGAGCTTTCAATACATAGCCAGATCTAGCTAGTCTTTTTCTACTTAGCAGGTGGGCCCTTTCTTCAAGATGTAATTGTATAAAAGCAGCTAAAAAAAGGCGCGTGCCAAGTTGCATCTTTTTGATACTTATATGACTCTTCCACTCCAAAAAATCTTGATCATCTTGGCCAACTTGACCACTGTTTCCTCTACCTAAAGAGCGTAGGTAGTAATTTGCATACTTTGGACTGCCCCGGAGCACCATACCAAAGAGCGCGCTCTAGGGGCACTTCCTATTCCAGATTGCCCCATTGAGAAAGAAATGCCTTTTGCACCTCCATCTGATAGAACACAGGATTATGTATGTTGGAACTAAAGAAGAGCCTAAGCGAGGTAGGTAATCTTTTCTACTGGTCAGTCCCGGAATAAGCCATACATAATACAATTGCGTGAAGTCCTTCTTTCTCATGAAACAACCTTTCTATCTTCTCGTATTTGCTTGACTATAGATCACCCTGGCTGACATAGCCTCTCCTAAGCGACATACATAGCCAACTAAGTCACTCTTTATGAACAGCTCATACATATTAGTATGTTACAGACTTGCAACGCCACCCACTACACTGATGATGATGATATGAACTAATAAGGACAATCCAGGAATGAGTGCTAATCCATATCCTCGTGCTGAAATTCAGGTAAACTCTTTCTAGGAATTCCAAGTAGGTAGGTATGTATTTCCCTCTAGGAATTCCAAGTAGGTGGTAGGTAGGTATGTATTTCCCTGCGGCTGATAAGATCACTTTCATTCGAAGTAAATCACTTCGTGCATCTCGCTTTCTATTCAAAGTGCCTTGTTTTAGTTAGACCAAACTCACAATCCCCTCCGCTTTGATGAAATGGGCCCACTTCCAAGAAGTGAGAATGAATTGCATAGATGGGAGAAGCGAGACGGACGAGAACAGTAAGGGATAAAGATTTGTTTACGTTAGAAAGAAGATTCTTTCAGAGCAGAATTCCATTCGGAAATGCCTTACTTCATCTGCCTGCTGCAAGAGAAGTAGCTCTTTTATCTGCTCTTATCAGGCTTACGCTTTCCTCTGTTAATGCGGAAGAAGAGAGAGAGCTCTTTTCGGGATCAAGGCTCTTTCTTCTCTATCTTAGCTGCTTAATCCATCCTACCTTTATTATACTATATCCTCCTTGCATGAACCAAACTCTCTATATGCTAGAGTAAGCTCTGTCTGATCCTAACTGGAAATCCGTATACTGAAGCAAAGAATCCATCTTCTCTACCTGTAGCCTAAAGCAAGTGGACACTTTCAAGAGGAAGTCCAACTTTCCCTAGATCTGCTGTCAATCTCGGAGCCCTATCGAACCTGCTACTTCATCCCGGGCTTTACGCTTTCAATGTGTTCTTTCTTGCAGTGAAGTAAGGAACGATGGATCTCTCTTTTGTGAGGTGTGGGACCATTGGCCTTAGGCGCTGAGTCCTAGAATGTTGAATGCTTTCGCTACGCCCCAAGAAACCTATGTCTTAGAAAGCAGAGTTTTGTCCTATAATAAGAAATTCTCAGATCCTTCCTCTATCTCATAGTCAAGATAGGCTTTTCGTTCTACACATTAGTAGTTACTCACTGGGTGAAACATACAAGAAGGGGAGCAATCCTGTATACCTGAATGATCTTACTCACTCCAGGAAAGTCGGTAACTCTCTTCTCTACGGAAGATGCGGATTCGGTTCAACATATACTACGCCCTACTAGCCAGTCCCTGCCCAGTATATGAAATTGGTGCAATGCAAATAAGATGACAATTGCTTATGTTTTGACTTCGTTGGTCTACATCTACTGGTACGACGTTTTCATTGGTCTAATTTGATTCAATGGCTAGTTGACTTAAAGGCTTTGCTTTGATTGATGTGAAGAAGATGAGTGAATTAATATCTAACATGTTTCATTATATATATCTTTTGGTCTTCTTTCGTCGACTTTCTTTCGGCTTGACACGTTTGGGAGATTCCCTTTCACTTCAGTAAGATAGCCGCCCTACTGCCTAAGGCTTGAGAGTGTACAGTCACTGTGCTAAGTGTAGGTTTCTACACACGGGGTCAATCAATTGAGAAAGTGATTCCGGTGCTAGAGTTGATTTTGCAAATAGCAAACCCGCGGCCTTGATCTTGTCAACCAGCTCGAGTGCTATAAAATAATCGATATGTGGGAGCGGAATAAGAGAGAGACCTAAGCTACAAGGAGTGTCTGTCCCTACTACCATTTCTAGCATGAAAGGGACTAACTCCTATTGACTTAGAACATTGGAATGATGAGCTCATGCAATCAAAAGAATAGCAGAGTTACTTAATAAGAATTAGCACTCTTTGTCTGTAGGGAGAGGAGAAGATCAGATGCCTAGCGCGGGCAATGTCCTACTTTTATGAAAAAATTGAGATAATAGCACTGATCTGCAGCTTTGAGAGCCTAGTCAACAGAGGAGAAATAAGTTCTTAGCAGACGGGGGATTAGCCCACTTGCTTTTATCAGGCAGAAAAAGATGATCATGTACGGGATGTTTTTTTTCAAGGACTTTAGAAGATCTTGACTCACATCTTGGACAGAGATTTCCGTATGTGGTTCTATAAAGTACGTTGAACAGACACTACTTATGCGTTAAATAAATAATTAATAACAAGTGGTGTAGAAAAAGACATTCTCAGAATTCGTTTGCAAGCACAATAGACCAGCAGAGCAATTAGGCCTCTTTACACAAGAATATTTACCATATGTACTGAAATTTCCAATGTAGGCCATGCCTTGGTTCTTCATTTCTAGTAGCAGACGGCCCTATCCACCACAATAAGCAAGGAAGAAGCAACTTGACCGAAGGCAGCGCTTCTACTCCTCCACCGAGTCGCCGTTCGCAGCAAGAAGCAAGGGATGTCGTGAACGGTGGGAGATCACGGATAATTTTCCTATTTCTATATAGAGGGATCCTATGATCGATACAGGCGCGTGCGACTATCTCTTTCTTGAAACTATTCTTGAGGGTGACTACACTTATAAGCTAGGGTTAGGGGTGGGACCTGTTGGCATAATGCACGCTGGAACGTGGGAATTTGAGGTCTCCTCGTTTTTCTCTTCTTTGTGTAGTTGGTGCTTTCCCGCCTTTGACACTAGTTGGTCGGTAGGAGACACAGAATGTGTTACAGTTTGAAAAGGGAGCTACTATCCCTGCAGGATTTCCAAAAAACGGAATGTACCGAGGGAACCACTTCTAGGCCTCTTCGTAGTCAGAAGTATATCATTAGAGGTTCCTATTTCTTTCAAAAGGAAGTTAGCGTTCAGCTCTGGTCTACTCGTTTCCGAAAGAAGAACAGAAAGCGTGAACAACCTTCTGGCGCATCACTCTTGCCCCTATTGAATTGACTTTCAATCGCCAATGTGTTGTTAAGAGGAAAGAAGAAAGAGAATCCTGCTGACCCGGACCACGACGGTGACGAGCATTGAGAATGAATGACCCCACCCAGAGCATTGAACTGCGCCTCAGTGATGAACTCAAAAAGCTTTCACTCCCGACCGCCAAGCAAACAAAGGGCGGGGTAGACTCGGCAAGGGACGAAGGGTAGGCTACTATATAAGTTACACTGAGGCTGGACTAGACAGCTGTCTCTAAAAGCAGTAATTTCCAAAAACAATAAGGAAAGGTGAACAGTTTGAGTACACGGTTTATCTCCTTTGCTATAATGAATTTCTGAGCCCGGGTCTGTCGTATCAGTTTATCCCAATTTAGCTAATATTCAGGTAGTATCTGAACTTGTCAGCACAGGTTTTTGACTGTTTCAATTTATGCTGAAATATCAAGAACTTTTCGAATTGGAAATCTCATACATAATTGACTATTGTAGCATACTGGTAGCGTTACATTGATTCTCTAATTGGAAGTAGGTATCTATTTAGTTATTTTGACTTTGACATTATGCCGATTGGGGCTAAAGGAGGTTAAATAAATAAGCTAACAAACTGAAGCAGATTCAGATAGAAATCCATGTGGAGGATCCTCGGGAGTTTGCTGTGTCTCTTTCCCTCTTTCAAAGTGCTCCTTTTTGAGAACTTTTCATACAGGTCAAACAAAAGGAAGAACTGTGAGCTTGGTTCGCAGCAGATCAAAGCGAGTAGAGCAGAGCGGTTTGCTAAGGACATCAGACAATTGATCATGTTCGAAAATAAAACGCGCACACAGTTGCTTATTAGTCACGCGTTACCTTACATAAGTTAATCTCCATGTTTTTAGTGCGGGCGTGAAAGAGAGGATTAGCCCCAGGGTTTTCAGCGTATTAGCTTATTTACTATAATGTTCGCCATTACACTTTGACGACTTCTTACTTGGTTTGAAGCTAGCCTTTCAAATGAGCCAGGTTGGCAATCCCCAATCTGTTGGTTGAGGACGGAAAAGCGATACGACTAGCCCTCTTGGTTTCCCGTAGATCAAATAGCTTAGACTTTTTTGATAGAGGTTTGACTTTTGGTATAAATGAACCGAGTGAGTCCAGTTGAACATCTTTGGTTTTTCTTTCACTGGAGATTAGTCGGGTTCGTAGCCTAGAACAGAAAGAGATCGGTCAGAGAACAAATCGAGAATGGAAAATTTCTTTGACCTTATAAGTAAGGCGGGCTTTTATGCCGATCAAAAAATAGGAGCAAATTCTGTCTTTTCGACGCGAAGTCCATTTGTTTTCTTCTGGGGACATTGAGCCGAAGCTCGACTACGGTCCGTATGTCGATTTGAATCAAAGAGAACTATACGTCCGATTGCTTTCACCACTTTGATATATTGATAGAGCTCTTTGCGGGCACCAATTAAATAGAAAATGAAAGTGGTACTCTCACGTCTTCCTGCCAACTTGAATGCCCCAATGATACTAAGAATAGGGCTTTTCGTTCTACACATTATACGTTACTCACTGGAACAAAAGTCGCTCGACTGTTAAGAAGAGGAACCCTTTCGTCAAAGAATGAGATAGGTGCAGAACTGGAAAGCAAAGGCTATGGCTACTTCACAATCGATCATCTTGTAAACAACATCATTGGCAGGCTCCTCCTCTTTATCCCCGACGAATGAAGATGACGTAGCAGCACATTCAGACTGACTTGCTTGATTTGCCCCCCCCGTTTCAGTCCAAGATTCGACCTACTTTCTTTCAATCTCAAAGTGGCCCCGGGTGCGAAAGCTAGTTCTTTTCAGTTCGCCAGTAAATAAAAGTGGGAAGAAATCAGAGGTGCGTGCCCGCGATCGGTCGTATGCAGCGGCATCTTTCTTTGCGCATGTGGTGCATTTTCAAGTCCCCAAAGCATTCTTTTTGACCGAGCTAAGAAACTGGCCTATGGGGGCACCAACTAAACAAGCCGGTAAGACTTGCTCGCCCTTCCCCTCAATAACTGCTTTTTCAAGCCCTTGAGTACTAAACAAATGAATATTGATTTCGCATACAAGTCAAATCTCCTTTAGCTGTGCCTACCTCAGAAACCATTCCTGTTTAGTAGGTTGGTCTTTTGTGCCTTCTTAGGTTTCGGTTGAGTCGGTAAGCGCCTTGTAAGACGTTCTTGAAATGCAGTACTTGAGGACGAAAGAAAGTTCATGTGAAAAGTGGGAAGTTTTTCTAGTTCCAATTTCTATCGTAGATTTGGCTCGGTTCAGGCTTACTTTTCAAAGACTAGTAGGATCCCGCTCTAAAGCAAGAGCTCACGGTGTGCGTGCATAGTGTAAGTTCACGAGAAATGGCTTCTTTCGGTCTAGAATCTCTCCAAAAGAAAGAATAGAAAAAGTCAAGGAGGACAAAATGGAAGCTCAGAAATCTTCTATGACCTTTGTCCTATTTTCTTTTTGAATCAGCGTGGAGTTACGAACCAACCAACCTGTCAAAATGAAAACAAAGAAGGAAGCAGGAGGTATAGGCATATGGATAGCGGAGATAGAAAAAAGAGATAGTAAGTGCTTAGGCTACTAGAGATGGAAGCTTACTGAGCATGGTTTCCCCAATCCTTTCCTCTACTTCAAGGGCCTACTACAGTGACAATGCTCGTATGAAAGAAAGTTCGAATGATCATATCAAATTGGAAGCTGCTTTTCCGGCAGGATTTTCATAGATAGTCCGATGTCGTCGTCAGTTCCATCATAGACATGCTTGCATTGGTTGGGACAGCATGAGACACGGGACATCGCTTTATTGCTGGGAGAGCTATGCTTGGATAGGAATCGTACTAGGTGATTCGGACCTGATTAAGCATCTTATTCCCGTAGTCTTCATTCTTCTCTTTGATGTGGATAGGCCGCGTAGTAGTTCATCCGAAGCTCATAGCCAGTGAAGGGGGAGATTGATATGCCCAACAGTCAATATCGTGTCTACAGACGAATGTCCTCCTGTTGGTAGTCCAATAGGCTTTCTTTCATTCTATTCAATTCTTCACATGGAATCGGGAGTTTTCACGGACTGAACGAATAGACTATCGCCTGCTTGTGACTGATTGGCGCTATCCGAAAAAAGTGCATTTTCATTGCCTTTCTCAAGACCCGGGAATCATACTTTGTTTTTCAATCGAGTAGTGGTCTCACTCAAGTAAATCGTTCAGAATAATATTTTGAGTTAATAACTAATGGCCGGCCGAGAAAAGAAAGAATCCGCTCTCCTTTATTTAGAGTTGAGGTATAGTTGAGTTAAGATCGGTCCATATTGGATATTCGCTGGCTCACCTCATCCAACATCCATTTCAGAGGTACGTTTAGAACGCCTCGTGCGATTTCTAGAAAATGCTCTTTCTTCACAACATTTTCTACAACCGGGTCTTTGCCTTCATACCTATCCACTCTCGATTCCTTTGCCTGCAGGCGAATCTTCAGATCAAAAAACCCGCAGAATCCCTTGATTCAGTTGTTCGTGAACCTCTTCTCGTTAACCTCACTCGTGACATATTAGATACGTCACTCGCTTCCCCACTTTCATGACCTGACATAAAGGTACAGGGCCTTTTTACGTGCATATAATAAGGGTGGCCCAATGTTGGTCAGCAGCCCTTTCCTTTTGCCTTCCTCTATAGGCCCAAGCCAGACCTCAACCAGTCTCATTTGCAATCCGGAAGGGCACTCGCAGCGCGAGTCCTGTAACAATCCACTTAGAGTATAGCCTTCGTTTTCAGTTTGTCTACTTCCTACATCCAAAGCTTCGAGAAATGAGATAGTTCCTCAATAAATAGCGGAAGCCATTCAAGACACTTTGATTCGGGAGCAATGTAGAGTTTGAATCGCCTATTTCAGGTTGAAGTTATTCTTATTGGCCCAGCTTAGTAAAGCGCTTCATTTCTTTTTCATATATCAGTACTTGCCAAGCACACTTTCTCAGAGAATAGAGAAGAAAAGATCAAAAGAAAGACATATGAAGAAAAAGGAAAGAAAGAGAGCAAAAACAAAAGCATATCAGATAAAGAAAAGAGCGGAAGTCAGTCACTACGAAAGCGTATTAGGTAGGCAAACAAGTCACTGGAGCTTAAACGACAGAGCGGAAACGACAGAGCACCACAGAGCTAGAGTAGAAAAACAACCTGCCTAATAGAATAGATAGATAGGGTATAAGTAGAAGCTTCACCAGAGCCAATGCTATCGAACTGAAATCACAGAAATTCACCCTTGGAAAAGATGGGCACACAATGGCGCATGTCGTCCGAATCAAGAGCATTAAATGCCTCAGATACTAATCATGAGCCCTGCCGCCTAATCTACTAAACTCCCTTCTCGAAATTCTCCCCATTTCACTCGCTATCAAAGTCTAGATATATTATTTTTCTCCAAAATTGTAGCCTGGAAGGTTGAGATTTCAACAACCTTTCAATATCTTTCTATTTTTTGAGTTTCACATTAGTAGCATACAGCTATGCTCGTTGTTTATGTTGAGCATTGAAAACGTTACCATATCTCTGTCTACATTTTCACATGCTCTTCCTTGAAATCGTATTGTAGCACATGCATGCTATTCGTTTCCCTCGTATTGAACCTTTCCACGTTCACATTTTCTCGTATTGGCGTGTGTGAAGTTGTTTTTGTTGAAGTTGATAATTCATGCTCTTCCTTGGAATATATTCAACCTTGCTTACCGCATAAACAAACGTCCCATCCCCAAATACCTACTTCACTGCCTGTCCCTAGACGTTGACTTTACTTACTACTTGACAGCCTGTACCTATACTGTGACTGAAATTGGCTAAACCAAAAGAAAGCTCCGTGTCAAGCTATGAACTTGCCCTTGATTCAATGGCAGCTCAAATGTCAGATCTATTCCTTTAGCGCTATGTACCGGACCTTCATCCCGAAACCAAAGAGGCCCGGAGAATTTCGACCAATCACTGAGCCAGCTTTTAAGGACAGAAAGGGTCCAGGGGGGAAAGACTGATGAAGACATCCAAGCCCTTCCTTGAAATAGGCTGTGAAGGCAGGAAGCAGGTACCGATGCAGAAGCCAGAGAAGCTTTCTTTCCCAAAAAGATCGAAATGAATGCCCCGCAACAGGTACCGCTTTTCTGATGCAAGACTGTGTCTGAGCCACTGTTGAGAGTTGGCAATGAAGAATCTTCGTTCTTGCAGGAACCCGATTTGGAGCCTTTGATGCTGTTTTATGGTAGAACTGAACCGGGAAAAAGAGTGGCAAATTGGTCAAGTTTTTTTCATCTGCCCTAGGGCTTCAAATAAGTACACAATCGCAACTAGGTCCCGAATATCATATAATATTCAACTTTCTATTTTTCACCCAGTGAGTAACTACTAATGTTACGAACAAAGAAGGCTCAAAATATCCACTAAGCCCATCTTGTTACATAATCTATAAAGATCTATAGAGCTGAGAGCCTTCGTAAGGCAATCCGCCACTTGGCCTTCGGTAGGAACATGACTCAGCTTCACTTGTCCACTATCCAGCTTCTCCTTGATAAAGAATCTCTCAATCTCAATATGCTTGGTTCTATCGTGTTGCACTGGGTTGTTGGCAATGCTGATTGCGGGGTTATTATCACACCAGAGCCTCATGTGAGTACCCTGATCCATTTTCAGCTCCACAAGAATTTCTTTGACCCATACCAATTCGGAGGCTCCCAAGGCCATTGCCCTGTACTCAGCTTCAGCTGTTGATCGTGCTACCACCCACTGATTGCTTCTTACTCTTCCAGGATACTAAATTACCTCCTACGAATACACAGTATCCCGAAGTAGACCTCCTGTCATCAGTGCAACTCGCCCAATCAGAATCACAATAAGCCTCAATACCCAAGTGACCATTGTTTCTGAACAACAGCCCCTTTCCCTTAGAGCTCGCTGGGCTTTTTTCTTTCTTTTTCATTGGGTTTTTCTCTACAATAGTTTCTTTTTCCCTTCGTTTTTGGCAGAATAGATAGAAGGAGAAATGTGAAAGGACCTGCCCTTCCTGACCCGTGGATTAGGACCAAGCGGGGGAGATTTTTTCTTGAATACAGCTATCAGGCCTCAAACTATTCCTCGTCCGGGCGCGGCGTATTGGTGAGTGAGCGAAGACACAGGTATATAAACCAGCGGCGCCTGCTGCACAGTGTTCGATCTCCTCAGGATAGATGACTTTGTCTATCAGCTTTGCTTTGATTGTTTCTCCTCCTTCCCAGAAAGAATATTACTCGCAGCTAGTGGATATTCCTTTCTCTTTGCATTTCCTAATATTGGGTTGGTTGGAGTTAGGGAAGTACCTGACTTATACTGATTTGACTTCGAGAATTCGACTGGATCCTTCCTGTGAAAAAGACAGAGCACTAGAATCAGAGTCTTTCTTATCTGGATTGTACTATATAGTAGAATCTCTTATTGAACATTTGTAACGAATTGAATGGATGGACTTGTTTGCGAAATTCCAAGCCTAGCTCTGCTTTGTAATAGGATGATTAGTATTTGCCACACCCCTCTAAGAAACTGTGAAAACAAGGTCCTGCGCCCGCTGTACAGGTTTTTGACCGCAGCCTTTTCAGTGAAATTCCTCGCTAGCTTTTCTTTACTTACTTCGAGTGAAGCGTGTGGCTTGGTTTTGGGGCTTTGTGCTTTCATGTATTGGCTGATGCATCAAGCTACCTTTGATCACTCCACGTTGTTTTTGCTTACCTTGACCACTCTCAGTTGATACGTGAAAGGAGAAATCTTATTATAGTATGCGTCTGCGAAATTGACTCCCGTTGGACAACTATGACCTTGATTGATTGCCAAAGAATGTTACAAAAGGAATGATCATATTCGTTTCGTACTTTAGTCCCATCTATTCACTCGGTGAATGCGGCTACCCTACGATGTCAATCTGATCTCGGATCTAGCTTCGACTGGCGCCTGGCCTCCTTCCTGAGATTGGGTGGGCTTTGAGATAGATAATCCCGGTTTCGCCCATAGAGATAGAGAGAGAGCAGAGAAATGAGAAGATGTGGAGTGCATTGAATCGATCTATCTATCGTAGATATTACTGAAATTAATCAGCAATGAGTAAGCTACGAGTTTATTGGCCCCTCCTTACTCCATTGTTATTCAGGATCATAAGGGAGGAGAAAAAGCCAAAAGAGTATGCAAGAATGTGCCCCGAGAGAGGATTGAGTCGAACTGCTGCTTACCAATTCCCGTGTCCAAGCGAGAACATCTCGCCAGTCTTTTACTTCCTTTGTGGCCAGATCATCGCTTTAAGCTTACTACCAAACTCCCTCTTCGTCACACTTCTTCCGAGAGCGTGAAGATCACCCAGCAACTATGAACATTCACGGATTTGACTTTCCTTTCTTCGTTCCGTCTTGGTTCGCTACTCTCTTTTCATATCCTGCGTTTTCTAGCCAGACTAAGGGAGCGGTGCCACAGTAATAAAAGCAATAGTAACCATATCCGCAATGAATCTCTTGGGACTACTTATTTAGAGGCCCTTATTAGCAACCTCATCATAAAGAGGACACATAAGGACAATATGCGGGTCTTCCCCTTGCCCTCCTTACAGCTACGAGAGACAAAAGGTGCTTCTTTTCAGAAAGCTGAGAGACAGACACCAGGATCTACTGTGATACCAATGAACATACTTGAGCCACTGCTGTTCCCTTTTACTCACAATGGGAAGAAAAGAGATGCAGAAAGAAGAGTCTAAAGAAAAGCAAATAATATATAACGATTATAGCCGTGTATGTAGTAGGAAGATAAAAGACAGAATTAATACAACTATTTTTTCAACTATTTATGCTGATTGCTAGAGTGAAATAAGCTTCTTCATGCGCTTACGAATAGGCAAAAAGAATAGATTATTACTCAAGTAGTTTGGTTTGTAGTGTAGTTTTGTGACTCTATACGTGTAGTTAGCATGGCTCCCGTTCCTCGCTTGCTTACGCACTTTTGAAAGACGACCTTTCAATTACTTATTGACTGGATCAAGTAGTATTAGTGAATACACACTGATTAAGACAAATGACACAGTCTTTTTTCTATACTGTATGCTAGGACAGACCAGTAGGTGAGCACAAGCACAGCCAGCCTTCCACCTCTTTATACTTATGTTTAGCAATGTACCGGGTCTTACTTCTTTTTTCTATCTCTTCTATTCCTATACGCGGCTACCTAGTCAAGCACTGTTGCCACTTATGCTGCTACCGAGCATTGCCCTAAAAGGAAGGAACTTGATCTCTAAAGCAAGGGGGGGAACGAATTAGAAGTTTCGAAAAAAAAGTGGAGTGGGTGGAGCTAATTGAGTACTGCTGTGCTGTTTTGCCTACCTTAGATAAGCATGTAGCGAATCGGATTCTGAGTCCTGTTGCTTGCGCAGTTTCCTTTGCCTTTGTTAAGCATGTAGCGAATTCTATTTGTTGCGCAGGAAAGTGAAAGCCAACCAAAGAAACCAGGTGCCCAACGAGTAACTACTCCTTTTCACTCGTAACATTAGTAGTTACTCGTTGCAAGAAAACGTATTGTTTTTACGCAAAGCAAAGTACTTTCTCCAAAAGAAGAGGAATTCTTCAATCAAGTCTACTAATACAAGTCTGTAGTTTGAGTAGTGGTTTTTTCAGCCGAAAGCGGTATAGCGAAGGAAAGCTAAAGCCTGGTGCCAAGCAAGTCAAAGAAGCCAGTACAAAGCCTACTTCTGGTGGTCTTGCTGCCCGCTTATTAGTCTGAAAGCCTTGTCTGTCTACTTTGTATTTCCGGGAATCTACAGAATTGAAAGAAGGAAGGACACCTGGGCTGGGCTCAGTCACTAGACCAAGCAGAAGGTCAAGGGTTAAGGTTCGCAGGTTAATAGGATTCTTGTTTTTTCATTAGATTGAACAAGAGGATTTTCACTTTATGATTAGTAATTTATACTAGCAGTTAACACTACTACACGCCCCTTCTCAATGAAAAAAAATACACTATATATGATTTGACGTATGGATTTCTTCAACCTTTTCATCTACTATAAGAAAGAAGAAGAGTGCCTTTGGCATTAAGAAAAATGGCTGGTAACAAATAAGACTGCGCCTACTGCAACGAATAGAACAAGAAGACGATAGGGATATGCGACTAGACCTGAAAGACTCGCTCGCTTTGGCTTACTCCACTGAAAGGACAACGTTAGGAAAGGAAAACAAAGAAAGGCCCAAATCTCACTATATCACATACGAAACCTCAACATACTCTGCTAATACATACATTGTTGACACTTTCTTCCGGAGAGAGGTACAATTCTTCTACTCCAATCTATACTAGGCAACTCTACTTAGGCGATATGAGTTTTGATTATAGAAAATAGAAAAGGCATTGTGACTCAGTCAAATACTCGGTATTCGTATAGGCATAGGCTAGGTCATTCCTTCTTACTTTAGGATTACTTTCTTACTTGGAATTACTAATGTTGAGTAGTAGTTAGGAGGAGGGTGTTACTGGTCTCTTGTCTTCTCTTGCCACTAAGTAACAGACTCGGGTAGGGCAACGGATTGGTATTGATGGTGACTTGGGCAAGGAGTTTAATAGGTCTACTTAGTGGATGTATGACTTCTTCCCGCATATTCATATCTATGAGTGGGAGTTGGGTAAAGCAGGTCAGAGCACTAGGTAGGGGGAGCAGCCGGTAACTCTACTAGAGAAAGGGGCTAGTGCATTGGCATAGGAAATGTAGGTACGGCAAGCAGATAACTCTCTACTAGGTCCTAGTAGGTCTATGACCAGTTCCTTGGAGGATGTAATGAAGATTTTCTTTGTGCTCTAAGAGGTATTAGCAAGCTCCAGACTCCAAAACACTGAAATCGATTTTTCACTCACTCAATAGAGTAGAAGTGCACTTGACAGGACTTCGCTCGAAGGGTGTATAAGCGAAAGTAGTTCTAGAAGAAGAGTGATCCTACTTATTTATTAAAAGCAGTTGGAGTAGAGCTTGCATGTGTTAAGCATATGGAAGACTTAAGGGGGAAGTATGTGTTGAAAGATAGGACTCGAGAATTCTCAACTTTCTCCTTAAGAGTTACATTAAGTTCATGCTTTTTGAGTCAAGCACTAGAGCTTTTTTCAGGATAGGAATAGCTAACGATAGAGAAACCTGAGGTAAGTAGCTAACTGACTAGTGCTTCCAGGCCAATAGCTGGTTATAGAGCTAGGATAGCTATTATGGTTATTACTCGAGGTGCAACGTCCTAGTTTGTTTAGGATCTAGAGTCAAGGCGCGAAGCGTGCTCTTTCTTTTCGTGCTACTAGCTCACCTGTACTATCTGAAGGAGGCTTTGCCAACGGAGAATACAGTAGCTCTTGCTTTCTGCGCTTCCTTCCACGTGAATGACCTCCTCAACGAAATGAACTGGCTGGGGTGATTGAGTGGGGGAATCCTATTTTCGAAAAGAGGTTCAAAGGTCGTTCGAAGATATTTCTCGATTCCTTTTTTTCTCATGTCATTTCCTTTGCTAGCCGATTGCGCAGTGCCGACATTATTCACTAGGCGCCCAATTTCCCACCCGTTATGATGGTATTGAAAGTCAGTCAAGTAATTCGCCGCCTTTTTCCCATATATAGAGAAAAAAGAAATGAATGGAAGACGCAATTCAACAAGTTCGTACAAATTCCTCAGAGAACCCCTTTCATTTGTTTGACAAAATTGTGCAGGGGGTTGTTCAGGACATGTTCAAGTCGTTGGCACGTATGAGGAGTGAACTGCTTGAGTTATCCTAGTCGATGCGGAAAGAAATGAATTCTGTCTCGGAAGGAGAAACTTCTGGTGAGTGCATGTTTCTAGTACTTTGGGTTCAATCAGATACAAGTCGATCACCACAAATGGTTAATGTGGCCAATGCGTAGGTACTTGAAACCTCGAATGAAGACCCTCGACTAAGACTCTTCAGACCCGGCCTATTGAGGGCAAAAGGCAGGGTGAAATTATTCAAAATGTATGACTCCCCTATCGACACAAGTCCTACCCTCCTCTTTCTCTCTCTCAAACCGGATATGCTCGGCAGCTTCTTGACCGCTTTCAACTTATGTCATGCATGCTGCTATCCCACTTGCTGTTAAGGTAAGGACTTCTTGGCACAGCATCGCGACTCCTATCAGCAACTACAGAGGGACTTATTGCCACAATAGCACCATGAGTACCACGAGACTCAGCTTTACGCGGAGTAGCGTAAAGATTGAACATAACATATCACGTCAGAAATTGCAATTTCTGACAAATAACAACATCCGAAAGCTTGACAACCATACTGTAAAGACAACCATTCTGGGAAGTCAACTTTCTAATAAAGCCAGCATAAAGAAATAGGTCGGTAATGTTTGTATTTATCATGATTTGTTCAGTTACCGTTCCGTTTCCTCGGGTGTTCAGTAAATTAATAACTAGTATTTCCTGCTTTCTCGCTCGTAACGTTAGTAGTTACTCGCTGGGTATGATTACGCTTGTGTTCTTGCTCTGTATGATTTGACAATTTGAGAGTATCTCATATCTTGACCTAAGGAAGTGCTCTATATAAATAAGAACTATGTCTTCGTAGCACAAAGAAAGAGGCCTACTATACGGAAATTTCTAGTAAATATGCGAGGTCAGCTCTCTCTTCTTCAGTGACCGGGGTATTAAATACATCGGGCAATAAGTTTGCTTATGAAGGAAGCCCTTACGGAACGCTAGATTTCTTTCCAAGAGAACTAATCCGTTTTGAGCCCTTGCTTTTTTGGAGTTGGATCAGCTGGGTAGTTTCATTCAAGTAGGTCTGGGTCGATTTCATAAAATGAAGAACGAAGCGAAGTCAAGGTGGTC